ATTGCATACTTCTACTCGGGACAGCACATGTCGTACTCTATCAAAATTTCTATTTTCTCTTCAATCTAATCAAGCAAAATTGTAGTACGACAAGTGTGCGCCAATTCCCTATAAACAGGCATCATACACAAATAATATACCCCATAAGCTAACTGTGGAACACAACTTATGTTTGGGGTTTACATATACTAATAATTGACATTATAATTGAAATTGAGTTGAGAAGGTTTTTTTTCAATAAAAAATAAAGACTGATTAGTTATATATCAATTTTGATTTTCTTATATCATTTATCATTAGGGAAAGACAATTTGAGATGTAAATCCAAGAGTGGGTCATGAATTTACAGTCATATAGTTAATGGTTCCAATTTGTTCTGAATTTTGGCTTTTGTAACTGAAAAAAATTCCCATTTGGTTTTTTAATAGAAAAGAGAGGTATTTAGATATTGGGTGTTTTGAGATACTATAAAATTAATTGAAGGGAAGGAGCCGGCCCCCCCAAAAAAAAACAAATAACAAATAAAGGGGAAGATTTTCATCGATTTGGTATCGTTTTGGCGGCATGGCCGAGCGGTAAGGTGGGGGACTGCAAATCCTTTTTCCCCAGTTCAAATCTGGGTGTCGCCTGATTAACAAAAGACAAGACTCGAAATCCCTTATTCTTTATTCTCCTTTGCTGTTATAACTCGCCGAATTTTTCCCAGCAAAACACGCGTAGTCTTGAGACTTTCTTGATTGGAAACAGCTGGGGGTTCCCTTCTTTAAATTAAAGTGCCGTAACTCGTTGTATTTAGGATTCAAGGAAAGATTATAGTAGTGGAAGGGCTATCATATCAAATAAAGAGTTACCGATTTTTTCCATTACTAATGTCGTGTCTACTGGCCGGGTCTTGAATTAGATTGGATGGATAATTGGCTTTTTTCTTTTACTTAATGATAATGAAGGACAAGAAAAATAAAGAATAGGTATCAGTATTCCTACATATATATATTAGTAGCATTCCCTTTGATACTTCAAAAGAAAAGCGTAACTGCAGTTTAATTTTTCATATTTATTGGAGTCTTTCATCAAGGGTGTTGGGTCAGAATACCCTTTTGACTCTGCACCAGTGATTCCACTATTATTAATAAACACTAATTGAATAATTCCTTCATATTCAGAGAGATAGGGGACATAATTCACATGGATATAGTAAGTCTCGCTTGGGCTGCGTTAATGGTAGTCTTTACATTTTCCCTTTCACTCGTAATATGGGGAAGGAGTGGACTCTAGAGATACTACGAATTGAGTTGGGGAATCAAATTGGATCACTTTTTTATAGATCGTTTTGCAAAGCATAAATAATCTTTATTAATTATTTAATATATTGAATTCATTAATTTAATTCAATTTCGAATTAAAAATTTGAATTAATAAAAATATCTTCATTCCGAAATTGTATTGGCTTTTATTTCTGCTGTGCTTTATTGACGCGTTTGCTATCATGGCTGAAGGATTCAAAATCGATAGAATAACCCTTTTCGAATTTCGAAATCCGAAGAAGTTACCATAGAACTCCTTGGATTATCTGTAAACCGCGCAATCAATTACTTCTTTGAAATGCTAAAAAAAAGATTACTTTTAAATTTTCTATAAATTAGAAAATAATAAGAGTTGCCTCGCGATTATTTCAGATTGATTGGAATCAACAAAAATCAAATAGATAAAGGAAAAAAATAGATGAAGCAAAGAAATAGAATTGAGATACTATGTACATTCCATATATTTAATTGATATTAACATTTATGAAGATCCATATACATATTGTAGATTGATCTCGATTCAGTTTGTATCTTTCTAGATTACAATAATAAAAATGGATAGTATGGTCGAACGATTCATTTTTGAATCGTTCGACCATACTATTACTATCGGAGCTTAGAGGCTACTACGGATTCTAGTCCGTTCATTGCATTTTGGAAATTGAATTCTTTTTTTGAGTTCTTAAATCATTGATAAGAACTAAGAAATCAAGTGTAATTCAAATTAATCACTTTAATTACTTTGACTGACCGTTTTTACATATATTATAAGCAAAAAAGCAGTAGGAACTAGAATGAACAGTGCAGTAGCAATAAATGCGAGAATATTTACTTCCATAATCTCTTCGTTTCGTTTTTTTTTTACTTCGCAATAACTCGGGATTTAATCCCATAGAGATGATAAATCTTTCGTTTGTCAATTCAATGGGATCGATTAGATTTCAATGATATTGAATCGGATCAATATCATGAATAACAATATCTGAGCTATCAAGTCGATTCATCGTCGAGAATTGAATAGTATAACATAGGCGGATCTTTTATCCACATACCAATACAAACTTAGATTCCTGATTCACTCAAAAGAATTCCTTTCCTTTCTATTTTAAGACTTTATTTTGATTTATCATTCTTTTCCATTCTGTCTTTTCGATAACCTACCGCCTTTCTTGTACAATCATCTACCCGCTTTCCACTTCCATTGTTTCCAAACGGTTTACAAATAAACCCAAACAAACAGAAAATAGAAAAAAGCAAGGAGTTAAGTTCTAAACTCCTTTTTTTTAATGATCTAATTTTCTTGGAAAACAAAGAAAAAGAAGGATACCTCGGGGAATGAAACTATACCATTTGTACCCAGTTTAACAGAAAATGGAGAGAGATAATTATGTATTTTTTTATTGGATTTGGATCCGTCGGGACTGACGGGGCTCGAACCCGCAGCTTCCGCCTTGACAGGGCGGTGCTCTGACCAATTGAACTACAATCCCGGATAAATAAAACGTACAGCATCCGTATTCTTATGATTTGATTCAAACCATTTCGATTTCGATTAATAGTGCCCTGTTGTAACAGAGACGTGAGTGATATCCACATGAATATACACTTTAGTGAAAGAAGAAAGCAGCACGGATTATTGATTATTAGTAATCCTTTCGTTATTGCCAAATCGATTGAGAATCCATTTTTCATTGAAAAAAGCGTCTTTTTGTCTTTGCTTTCTTCTTTTCATTAGACTTTATACTTAATAATCCTGATAGAAATCTAGATCACTAGCAAGATCAGAATCAGAATTTATGAGACCAAATAAATGGAACAAATAAAAAAATAGTGGTGGGGATATATCAGAAAATTTGACTTTTTTGATTCTTTCATATCTTCCATTTCTGGAAAACTAAAGGGGTTATATCATTTCATGGTGAATCAGCGAATTAGTAATTATTGGGCCGAGCTGGATTTGAACCAGCGTAGACATATTGCCAACGAATTTACAGTCCGTCCCCATTAACCGCTCGGGCATCGACCCAGAAAGAGTCTATTCGAGTCTTATTGATAATCCAGGATCAACTTCCTTTCGTAGTAACCTACCCCCAGGGGAAGTCGAATCCCCGCTGCCTCCTTGAAAAAGAGATGTCCTGAACCACTAGACGATGGGGGCATAATTGCCCGACCACCATCATACTATGCTCATAGTATGAGCAGTTTTTTGAAATTGTCAATATAATGGAATGGTATGACTAGATCCGAAGGATCTTTACGTCTTTTCTGATCCCATACCATAGCATTTTTTGATTCGTTTTCGTCATTTATATTCATGAATCACCCATTCGAATCTTTATTCTGAAGATTCTAGAAAATTAATATAAAAAAAAGAAGGTTAAACTTCATTTCTTCCACTTTCATTCATTGATTAACTTCTTGTTAAGATCAGAGAGGCGTATCTCCATATCACACTAAGCCAGGAAATTAACAGATGAGAAATCGAAATCTGCAAATCTGTGGGATCAACAAGTTCTCGAAATTTGTTTTTTCTCTAAAAATGGGGTTCAGAGCACAACCAAAATCTCTTCAGCACATGCTTCAATAAAATATCTTGGATCTACGTCGAATTGGTAGGTACATGTATCCATCAAATGAATTTTGTTTCGTTCTGATGGGGGTCAGGTCACTTCAAATCAATTTCATTCGGGTTGGTCTTGAAACAATTAATTTTGTTGATATTTATCAAATCCAATATCAATAAACAAAAATTACCTTATACCTATACTCCTTAAGTAAATCCAAATACTCCTTAAATAAATCAAAATTATCGTTCCCGAAGGGGACACTAACTAGTATGAGTCTACTGTGTATACTTATAATATAACTTATAATATATATATACATAGATAGATCTATCTTATGCGCCTACTGACTCATTCAGTAATTGAATAAAATGGCCCTTTTAACTCAGTGGTAGAGTAACGCCATGGTAAGGCGTAAGTCATCGGTTCAAATCCGATAAGGGGCTTTTTGGCCGTTTTGATAAAAAACCTCAAGCGGTAATATTAATATTTAAACGAAGAATAAAGATATTCTTTTTTTTTTTGTAATAAAAAAAGAGTAACCAACTGTATAATAATGTAATTCTAAACTATATAATTTAATGATAAAAAGTTACCCTTATAATGAGTTCTAGTATACTAATTAGACTAGTCATTCTAGTTCGAAAAGAAAGTTTCACATTTGTTTATTATAATGAGTAATGATAATGCTAAGTCATGAGTAATGATAATGCTAAGTCGTTTCTTCAATCGCCCAATATTTTGCTTTTCCATTATTCCAGTCAAATCCATTGTAAAGATTAGAAATCAACAAAAGAAAAAGTAAGTGGACCTAACCCATTGAATCCTGGCTATATCCACTATGCTGATATTAAAATTTTAAATTCGATAGATATGAAATTGGAACCGTAGATCTTTTTTTTTTATTTCATATTTCTTTTGACTCTGCAAGAATCTGTCGATATTTCCGATTCAATCTTCTTGTTCCTAGACGTTCCATAGGAATAACTTGATATTCCGTTCCTCTACAGAAAAAGGATTATTCCAAGTTACAACACAAGAGAGATTTCCAATATATTTTGATTCCCGAACACACGAAGATCCATTGGGATTTCTATCTAATATTCTGATTTCTATCTATATAAGATTTATA